GTCAACGATTACGTGAATTGCTTAAGCAATCCCAATCAGCCCCTCTTACGGTAGAAGAACAGATAATGACTATTTATACCGGAACAAATGGCTATCTCGATTCATTAGAGATTGGACAGGTAAGGAAATTTCTTGTTGAGTTACGTATTTTTTTAAAAACGAATAAACCTCAGCTTCACGAAATAATATCTTCTACCAAGAAATTCACCGAGGAAGCGGAAGCCATTTTGAAAGAAGCTATTCAGGAACAGATGGAACGCTTTCTACTTCAGGAACAAGCATAAAAAATGGATCACTCTTATATCTTTTATATTTATAAAAATTTTAAACGAAAAAAAAGGTGATTTTTTTTTAGATTAATTAGATATTATTTTTATTTTAGAATATTTTAATATTAAATAAAATAAAAATATAAGTATCTCGGATTCAATGAAAATTATTCAAAAAATATTTCTTGACATAGAAATATAGAAATCAAAAAAATATATATTATATATTTATATATATGGAAAAAAATTGCGTCCAATAGGATTTGAACCTATACCAAAGGTTTAGAAGACCTATGTCCTATCCATTAGACAATGGACGCCTTTCATTCCTATTTGTTTTCGTATTTTTTACTTCGAATCTCTTGTTCGTAAAAAAAAATAAATAGCGGATTGTATGTGAGCAAATTTCGGCAATTACGTATTCAATTCAATGATAGATTAAGATGAAATTATGAATTGAATTTTAAAAATAATAAAAAGAGAAAGCGGGTAGCGGGAATCGAACCCGCATCGTTAGCTTGGAAGGCTAGGGGTTATAGTCGACGTCGATTCATCATTTTTAACGTCTCTAATTCAAAACCGAACATGAAACTTTTATTTCATTCGGCTCCTTTATGGTAGATGGATAATTTCCCCGATTTAAGACGTAACTGAAAAAAAAATTGACCCATAACATCTATGTCAGCCTTTACTGTCTGAATACATTTTAAACTACTCGCTTTCTAGATGATCCCTCTAGAAGAGGAGGATTATAACACTCTTTCTAGTTACTTCGTTCTCTATTTCTATTTGAACGAATCCTGAGGAAAAGAATTTTCTTTCCACCGAGCTAAACAATATATCGATGTCTCTAGTAAACCAAAGCCATCGTTTAATAGCTATTTTGCTTCAATCTCCCCTCTATAATCTATAAACAAAAAACAAATCTAAAATTGAAGATTTAGTTACGATTAGAAAAAAGCTTTCTTCATCCATAGATCCTTTTACTCATTCAATTGGAAGTAGTGATCCAAAAAAAATTATGTTTCGTAATTTCATAATCCAATTTTTCAATTGCTAATTGATCCTTGTATAAAATATAAAAAGCACGAGAATGTATATTCTTCCTCGAATCTGTCATTGAGAGGTAAAGAATTAAATCCTTTTAAGAAATAAAGTTTTTTTTTCGGAATCGGAATATGAAGAAAACCGAAGGACCCCTTAACTATGTAAGGGGTTATATAGAACGAATCACACTTTTACCACTAAACTATACCCGCTACAATGCGATTATTATCTATAAATGGATCTTTTGTCGAATCGGATGTAATCAATACAGGATCAGACAAGAATTATTAAAAATGAAGTGTTGACGTGTTTTGTTGGGTACTTAATGCGATTAAGAAAAGGGTGCTAAAAAAAAAAAATCAAAAATCAGAAATGATACTTGAATTCCCTATCATAGGAATAGAAAGAATCCTCCTTATAATTTAAGATTTCTTATTGTTGTTGCTTCAATAACATTTTTAAATTCAGCTAATTATCTATGATTATGATTCAGTGGAACAAAAAAAGGCCCGGCTAGGTACTGACCCGGCCAGGCCATGTAAAAGCCCTTATCCGACAAAAATAACGAGGTATTCTTTTTTTTTTATCATAAAATAATTTTGCGAGCCCGTACTTTAGAGTTGGAATTGCTGATAAACGTGATATATATATAATTATATAAATTATAGAACTTTTATTTTTATTCGAATTTAATTAGAATTAAATAGAGATATTAATTAGACTAAACTATACTATCTTTTTAAGATATAAGTCATAAGGATAAAGAGATAATTTCAATCCTTACTTTATATGTAATGTAACATAGTTATTATCCGTTTTCAATTGGGAGAGATGGCTGAGTGGACTAAAGCGTCGGATTGCTAATCCGTTGTACGAGTTATTCGTACCGAGGGTTCGAATCCCTCTCTTTCCGTTTCCCTGGATCGCTTGATATTTAAGTTATCTTTCGATCAAGTAAAAGTATTATTTGATGCTTATTCTTCACGTCCAGGATTACGTCCTGGATCATTAGATAAGAATCCGAAGATGAAGAGAGAAACAAAGAATATCACTACTGTGTAAACGAAGAGTTTGAGAGTAAGCATTACACAATCTCCAAGATATTTTTTTTTTTTTTTTAGAGAATAGATTATCCATTTTTATATCACATATCATATTTTGACACCATGAAAGGAAGTACTTTTTAAATTTTTAGACAGGGTTTTTCTTTAGTAAAATTTGAATTTTATTTTGAAATACCCGCAATACCGAATTGTGGGGTATCCTATATAAGATCTTTGACGAGAAAAGAAAAAGGTCATAATGAAGAAATGGGGTGATTCAAGAATTTAAATGTTTCAACTAAAGGTTCAGACTCTAAGACTTAATTCAAAATTTCATCGAAAACTTACAGCAGCTTGCCAAACAAAGGCTAAAAGAAAAAACAGCAAAGGTATGACCGGCATAAAATCGACAATTGGATTTAAAAAAGAGTAGGCCTCGGGTAATTTGGCCAAGAAAAAACTACTCAAATAAAGGGCAGAGTTAAGACAGATACCGCTAAAAATATTAAGCATAACAAAGATTTTTTTCTTGGAGATAATTGTATTTTGATTGAGTTATTGATATCTTATTGATATAAGGCAAAAAATAATGAAGAAAGTAAAGTAGACCAAACAACCCTTTCAACCCATTCACCCAATCAAAAGCCTTCAATTATAAAAAGAGAATATAAGAAATCATACGTTTATACAATACAATATCTTAATTAAATTATATGTAATGATCAATCAAGTCCAGTTTAATTCTATATTATATATATCTACATAGTGCATAGATATGTATTTGCATTGGAATTGACGAAAAACCAACACTTATATTAGTGTTTATTAGTGCAGAATTGAAATTTAAATGGGGCGTGGCCAAGTGGTAAGGCAACGGGTTTTGGTCCCGCTATTCGGAGGTTCGAATCCTTCCGTCCCAGAGCACCCATTATATCATATCCGTAAAACTCTTGCTTTTTTGAACAAGACTCTCTTTAAGATCTTTAATTTGAATTTAAGAGTGGAGTAGTGGCTATAATATGATTCTTGTTTATCATTTTTACTTATCTGATTCAGAGAAGAATATTGTTTTATCAAACTAAATTGCGTTCGAATGAGACAGAGATGTAACTTAATCTACTTAATCTAGTTGTTTTGTTATGTTATCTAGGTCAGATAGGAACATAGACCCCACACCACACTAGTTTGAATAAAAAAAGAATGAATTTCGGTACCCTATCCTATATATTTTCTTTTTAATATTTAATTGAAATACATATATCTATGTATCTGTCTGAATCTCATTAACAAACGATCAAGTAAATTACATATGTAACAGATCTGTTTTCTTTGCACCGAGTTTTTTGTCATTTTTTGTTTGGGTCTAAGAGTTCTATAAATTGTTGTAAAATTTTAGGCGAGGGATTATTCATACATTCTATTAAATAAATTATATTTTTTGGGGGGGTCTAGGAAGGTTACAGAAAACTTATGGAACCTCAAGTCAAATACAATGCATGGTATCATTCTATTTCCGTACCAACGTCCTTTTTTTGTATTTTGTGAAAAAAAAACTTATGATCACTTAAATTGGAATCGTCAATTATTGAATATCCGGGATTAAATTACTTGCAGTGACCGTTCTTCCTTTTATTTGCTACTAAAAATTAGTGCTGAGACGTTTTCAGAAACTAACTACCCATTCATATCTATTTCTATTATAGATATAGAAGGACAAAAGTACAGATTTCTTATTATTTAGCGATCGCACTAATGACTATTCATGATTCCATAATTGAATCAATTAAATACTAGTTCCAAACTAGAGGAATGTTATGGTAAAACTTCGTTTGAAACGATGTGGTAGAAAGCAACGTGCGACTTGAAGGACATGATCAGCTGTGGATGTAATAATCCACCATTTTATTACGAATAGAGGTGCTCTTGACTCGACATCCTTTGTTCTGCTCGACTAGAACCCATCAGTTTTTTCTTGGGTTGTAATGTAAAAAAGGGGTTATTATAGTTACATGATGGAGCTCGAGTAGAAAGTATTGAGTCATTTCTCAAGGGTAAGGGTCTAGGGTTAGTGTCAATTAATAAGTTTGAACAACTTCGTAAATATAGCTTCTATATAGAAATTGAAAGGATTCCATTTTAGAAAGTTTAAAATCTAAATCTAAAAAAAAGTTGGACTTGGTCAAACTTTTTCAATCAAAAGTGGAACACGCGTGAATCAACCGTTCTGATGATTCTTTGATAGAACGAAATCACAAAAAAGGTATGTTGCTGCCATTTTGATAAGGATTAAGGATCACCGAAGTAATGTCTAAACCCAATGATTCAAACAAAAGATAAAGGATCCTGGAACAAGGAAACACCATTTTTCATTGTCTCAACAACTAAATATGAAGAATAAAACAGATTCTAAACGAGACAAGAAGGGGGCTAGAGACCACTCAAAAAATGAAATAGCTTAGGGATTGTGAGCTATTTGAGAGTTATCCCACTTGAGTTATGAGTACAATTTTTTGTTTTATATTTCTAAATGAAAAAATTGAAATCTTTAATCATAGTCTAATTGATTTGATGATTTTATGGATCTATTTGACATTCTAATTTTATACATAGACATAATTTTCTCGAGCCGTACGAGGAGAAAACCTCTTATACGTTTCTAGGGGGGGTATTTTAATCTATCCCAATGAGCCGTCTATCGAATCGTTGCAATTGATGTTCGATCCCGAAGAGAGGGGAGAGATCTCCGGAAAGTTGGTTTTTATGATCCGATAAAGAATCAAACTTATTCAAATGTTCCTGCTATTCTATATTTCCTTGAAAAAGGCGCTCAACCTACAGGAACTGTTCATGATATTTCAAAGAAGGCGGAGGTTTTTAAGGAACTTCCCTTTAATCAAACAAAATGAAAATAAAGAGTATAAGCTTTTCTCTACTTCTCTAACTCCGCCTTTTCGTATTGTTCCCATAGAATCCCCTGTTCTAGTGGTATTGGTATATAACGACAAAAAGCGAAGGGGGATATTCCCAAAATAGAGGGACTAGATGAAGAAATTGGATCTCGAAATCTAAAATTATGACATTATCTGCAATCGACTGGTTTTCATTGGAACTCTACTAACAAATAATAATAACCACGGAATCAAGCTTGCTTATTCGCTCAACTTATATTGATTGAAGAACTCGGATTTTTTTTTTTACTACTTTTTATTCCTTGATCTACTATCTACACCTTTTTGCATCTATGTAGTGCCAATCCAACACCAGTCCTTATAGTGAATATTTTAATTATTTCCATTTTTGTATTCACATTTATATTGACAACAGTGTATCGAACAAATATAATTTGATCGTGTATAAGTATAAATCTTTTCTTGACATAGGTTCGGTTTTTTATTTTACTTCGTTCAATTGATGGGTTCGTTGAATTCTCTGTGATACAATAATTTTTTATTGGAGTGAAAAAAAAAGAAAGGGAGGTTGATTCACTTGTACATTTATATCTATTCTAAATTCGAATTATATGCAAATTTAGTTATATTTTTTTACTGTATTGACATTTACACATCCTATTGTTTTTAGATTTTTGGGTTGCTAACTCAACGGTAGAGTACTCGGCTTTTAAGTGCGGCTAGTATCGTTTACACATTTGGATGAAGCAAGGGATTCGTCCATACCATCGGTAGAGTTTGTAAGACCACGACTGATCCTGAAAGGGAATGAATGGAAAAAATAGCATGTCGTAGCAATAGATAATTCTGAGAATATTGCATTCTTACCGGATCGGTACAAAGACTTGTTTGAAGGCTTGGATCGGGGCGGAACAAAATGAATTAAAAGTTGGGTCGAGTGAATAAATGGATAGAGCCCTCTGGCTCTAATTATAGGGAAACAAAAAAGCAACCGGCTTCTGTTCTTAACTTTGAATGATTACCCGATCTAATTAGATAGACGTTAAAAATGGATTAGTGCCTGATGCGGGAACGGCTTCTCCTATGCCTATGAGTGGATTATCCTTTTTTTATGAATCCTAACTATGTTGATATTCTCCATTTATGCATTGGAGAGGAATGTGTAAAAGAAGCAGTATATTGATAAAGATAATTCAATTCTTTCCAAAATCAAAAGAGCGATTGGGTTTAAAAAATAAAAGATTTCTAACCATCTTGTTATAAAGATTTCTAACCATCTTGTTATCCTATAACGAACATAAACCTATTAGATGAAAAAAAAAGAGGATGGAGAGTCCGTTGATGAGCTTACCTGTCTCCGAGGTATATATTATTTTATTATTATACTACGTTTTGACCATATCGCACTATGTATCATTTGATAATCCAAGAAGTATCTTATGCCTATCTTTGGTTCAAATCTAATTTCAAATGGGGGAATTTCAACGATATTTTGAACTCGATAAATTTTTGAAACAGGACTTACTATATCCGCTTATCTTTCAAGAGTATATTTATGCACTGGCTCATGATCATGTTTTAAATAGATTCATTTTGGTGGACAATTTTGGTTATGATAATAAATCCAGTTCACTAATGGTGAAACGTTTAATTACTCGAATGTCTCAACAGAATCCTTTGCTTATTTCTGCTAATGAGTCAAACCAAAACCTATTGTTGGGGCATAACAAAACTTTAGATTCGCAAATGATATCAGAGGGATTTGCAGTTATTGGGGAAATTCCCTTTTCCCTAAGATTAGTATCTTCCTTAGAAAGGAAAGAAGAAATAGGCAAATCTCAAAATTTACGATCAATTCATTCACTATTTCCGTTTTTAGAAGACAATTTTGTACATTTAAATTATGTGTCAGATATACTAATACCCTACCCCATCCATCTAGAAATCGTTGTTCAAACTCTTCGCTCCTGGTTGAAAGACGCCTCTTTTTTCCATTTATTACGCTTCCTTCTCTATGAGTATCAGAATTGGAATAGTCTTATTATTCCAACTCCAAAGAAATCAAGTTCCATTGTTTCAAAAAAGAATAAAAGATTATTCTTGTTTATATATAATTCTTATGTATGTGAATACGAATCCATCTTCATTTTTCTTTGTAACCAATTTTATCATTTACGATCAACATCTTCTGAAACTCTTTTTGAACACCTTTTTTTCTATGGAAAAAGAAAA